GTCTAATGAGGATTTAGGGCGCAGGTGTGGACTAAGTGCGAGTCTTGGCCCTATTGGAAATACCAGCGGAAGTGAAGAACCCATTACAAATGATAATGAGAAAAACATTCATAGTTGGAGTGGTAGGGGCAGTTATAGTTACAGTAATGTTGATTATTTACTCGGCTTGGACGGTGTCAAGGACATTTGGAGTCTCATCTCTGGTGACACTTTTTGGGTTAGGGATAGTAATGGTGACAGTTATTCCGTATATTTCGATATTGAAAATAAGATTTTTGAGATTGACACTGATAGTTACTTTCTGGGTGAACTAGAAAGTTTATTTTCTAGTTATCTGAATCTAAATAGTGGGTCTAAGGATTACAATCGCTATTATGATCAGTACGTGTATGATACTAGGCATAGTTGGAAGAATCACATTAATAGTTGCATTGACAGTTATATTCGTTCTGAAACCAATATGGATAGTTGCATTTCGAATGGTAGCAACAATTCCAGCGACAATTACATTTATAGTTACATTTGTAGCGATAGTGAAAGGGGTAGTGACCGTGGGAGCTCTAATCTAAAAACTAGTGTTAGTGATTTCGGAAGACATAGTGATTTAGATAGAAATCTAAAATACGGACATTTATGGGTTCAATGTGAAAATTGTTATGGATTGAATTATAAGAAATTTTTTAGTTCAAAAATGAATATTTGTGAACAATGTGGATACCACTTGAAAATGAGTAGTTCAGATAGAATCGAACTTTTGATTGATCCAGGCACTTGGGATCCTATGGATGAAAACATGGTCTCTATAGACCCTATTGAATTTCATTCTGAGGAGGAACCTTATAGGGATCGTATCAATTCTTATCAAATAGAGACGGGTTTAGCTGAGGCTGTTCAAACAGGCATAGGCAAACTAAATGGTATTCCCATAGCAATTGGGGTTATGGATTTTAAGTTCATGGGGGGTAGTATGGGATCCGTAGTAGGCGAGAAAATCACCCGTTTGATCGAGTATGCTACTGATAGATCTCTCCCAGTTATTATGGTGTGTGCTTCTGGAGGAGCGCGCATGCAAGAAGGAAGTTTGAGCTTGATGCAAATGGCTAAAATATCTTCTGCTTTATACAACTATCAATCAAATAAAAAGTTATTCTATGTATCAATCCTTACATCCCCCACAACTGGTGGAGTGACAGCCAGTTTTGGTATGTTGGGAGATATCATTATTGCCGAACCCAATGCTTACATTGCATTCGCGGGTAAAAGAGTAATTGAACAAACATTGAAGAAGACAGTACCTGAGGGTTCGCAAGTAGCGGAGTATTCATTCCATAAGGGTTTATTTGATCCAATCGTACCGCGTAATCTTTTAAAAGGCGTTCCGAGTGAGTTATTTCAGTTCCATGGTTTCTTTCCCCGCCCTTGAACTTGAACCAAAGAAATTAAAGTCAAAAAGTAGAAGTAGAGCGATAGATTTGGTTATTTATAGGCAAAAAAGTAGTTCAGTTCATTTTATTTATCAGAATTGAAGTAACAAGAATGAAGTTTTCTTTGCTGACATAAACATAATTTCTAATTGTAGTAAGTAGTAAGAATTTCTAGTAAGAATCAGAAGTTTCGGAGGATTTTTTCTCCAGATCCATCTTTTCTTTTATCCTACCTCTACTAATGATTAGTAATCAGATCAGGGACCCTTTAGCAACAGAGCAGGATAAAAAAAAGATCAAAATAGTGTCTTTTTCCTTCGGAGAAATCAAAATTAGGGAAATCCAAAGAAGCCCCCTTGTTACATATCAAATGCTCTAACCTAACTAAGATATAGAAATAAATATGCAATACTTCTATATCTCCCGAGAATCATACATTTTTAATATGAATCCCCGTTGGATCAAATTATAACGAATCCTTGAGAAGAAATTTTTTTAGAAACATAAGGGAGGAATAAGAATAATAAGATTCTCATACAATACATATATTTTATTTCCCGGAAAAAAGGATGAATAGGTACACTTCTAATTATTTAGTTTAGATCTACATTCTTTGCACTCATATTCTAAGTTATTAGAATATAATATACTTATATAATATATATATATAATTATATATATATAATGGGTATACTTACTTTATAATTATAATAGATATCTTTATAACAATATCTTTATAACAATTATAACAAAGAGAAGTATCAATTAAAATTAAATACACCGAGGCACCGATTCTATGACAGATCTCAACTTACCCTCTATTTTTGTGCCTTTAGTAGGCCTATTATTTCCGGCAATTGCAATGGCTTCTTTATTTCTCCATGTTCAAAAAAACAAAATTGTCTAGATATGATGGGACCCAATCTCATCAATTTATTTCAATCTTTGGATCATAATACAGATTTTCATTTCATTTAATGGGAATGGTACGACATGCGGCTTCGGACACAAATGGAAATATATGATCATATGGATAAATGATGATCATATGGATAAATCCACGTTTATGCATCTATAGCTTGACTTTCATTTCAGCGGGTTGATTGGATATCTGGAATATATATTAATGATAATGATATGTAAATATATATATCTAGATCATATGAATGAAGGTGATGCTAGTTTGAATGGGGGGGGGGGGATGTTAGTTCTATCTAACTGATTCGATGAATGAATCCTGATTGATGATTTACATCATGATAGTATTAGCAGATGAAAGTTACTTCGGGAGCCAAAAAACTCATTTTTATTATTCTCTCAATTCCAATAGAATGAAACTCGATCTAGTATGAATTGGCGATCAGAACATATATGGATAGAACTTATAACGGGTTCTAGAAAAATAAGTAACTTCTGCTGGGCCTGTATCCTTTTTTTAGGTTCACTAGGATTTTTATTGGTTGGAACTTCCAGTTATTTTGGTAGGAATCTGATATCCTTATTCCCATCTCAGCAAATCATTTTTTTTCCACAAGGGATCGTGATGTGTTTCTATGGTATCGCGGGTCTATTCATTAGCTCCTATTTGTGGTGCACAATTTCATGGAGTGTAGGTAGTGGTTATGACAAATTCGATAGAAAAGAAGGAATAGTTTGTATTTTTCGTTGGGGATTTCCTGGAAGAAATCGTCGCATCTTCTTTCGATTCCGTATAAGAGATATCCGTTCGATCAGAATGGAAGTTAAAGAGGGTCTTTTTCCTCGCCGTGTCCTTTATATGGAAATCGGAGGCCGGGGAGACATTCCATTGACACGTACCAATGAGAATTTAACTCCACGAGAAATTGAACAAAAAGCTGCCGAATCGGCCTATTTTTTGCGCGTACCAATTGAAGTATTTTGAAATGAAACAAAGAAATCGAGGAATGAGTGCTCCTCGTCACGAGGTAGAGGGAGGGAACCAAAGAATCCCCTTTTCTTTTAATATAACTGATGTTTCGTAACTGATGTTTCGCTCTTTTGATCAAAACATTTAGTTAGATCCTATTTCCCACGTCCCGATGGAAATATCATGTCCTGCGTACCGTGGAGCAGGTGGATTTGCGGAACAACCATACCATGAAGCAATTTTAGTCCACCAAAACGATTTTTCATGCGTATGAAATTCCACTTAATTCTTTCATTTTCATATTATTAACAAGTTTAATAAGTATGTATATGTATTGTATTCATCACATATATCAGGATATTTCGGAGTACAGAATCCATATTTTTAGGATTTTAGGACCAATATTTCGAATCAATACATTACATTATGTATAGATGAAGATGGATCATACCCAGTAAATTATCCCTCTTTTGTCAATTAACTTAACCTTTCTTTCTTTTTATTCATCTTTCTTGATGTTTGTTTCTTGATGACCAAACAATTGGATTTTTTAGATTAGAACCACTTCTGTTTCGCCGAGTATTTCGGATTTTATCATCGGTATTTTTCAGAACTATCCCCTCGATTATTCCTGGGCTGTGGATAATCAGTGAAACAATTTGAAATAATTGATTGATACAACAAAGGAGTTTGTCTCGAAATACGAATAATATTCATGTTTGTTACTTCAAGTGCTTCTTTCTGGCATTCATCAAAAAGAACAAATGAAACATGCAATTGGTCCGAATTTGACCGATTGAGATGTCTGAGGACACTATTTCATTACCTCTGCATTCGAAATAAATGAACCCTTATTCCATTTCTGGAGACAAGGACTAAACAAATTACACAATGGGAAATAGATCCATAGGTTCCATACCTCGTTATAGAACTCGTGCTTCATACATCATACAAATATCAGACATAGTCAACAAATGAATCAGGTTCATTAACAATTCACGGATTGGAAGTGACGAAAAAGAAAGCATTGAATCCCCTACCATATCTTGCATCTATCGTATTTCTGCCCTGGGGAATTTCTCTCTCATTTAATAAAAGTATGGAACCTTGGGTGACTAATTGGTGGAATACCAGCCAATCCGAAACTTTTTTGAATGATATTCAAGAAAAGAACATTCTAGAAGGATTCATAAAATTAGAAGAACTGTTCTTGTTGGACGAAATGATAAAGGAGTATCCGGAGACACATATACAAAAGCTTCGTATAGGAATCCACAAAGAAACGATACAGTTGGTAAGAATGCACAATCAAGATCATATACATATCATTTTGCATTTCTCGACAAATATAACCTGTTTCGCTATTCTAAGTGCTTATTCTATTCTGGGTAATGAAGAACTTATCGCTCTTAATTCTTGGGTTCAGGAATTCCTCTATAACTTAAGCGACACAATAAAAGCTTTTTCTATTCTCTTATTAACCGATTTATGTATTGGATTCCATTCGCCCCACGCTTGGGAACTAATGATTGGTTCGTTCTACAAAGATTTTGGATTTGTTCAGAATGATAAAATTATATCCGGTCTCGTTTCTACTTTTCCGGTCATTCTAGATACAATTTTGAAATATTGGATCTTTCATTATTTAAATCGTGTATCTCCTTCACTTGTAGTGATTTATCATTCACTGAATGAGTGAAGAACTGATTTAATCTGACAACATAAAGAAAATTTTAATGTCACTTTGTATATAAACCATTCAAAATCTTACCCATTCTTTATACTTTTACTCGTACAGGAGATTAGATTACTTCTATATTCCATACAATGGCAGAATCGGGGATAGGGAACTATACTAACTCCCTACCTAATTTATTGTAGAAATTTCCGGGATCAATGATTAGACCATGCAAAAAAATAGAAATACTTTTTCTTGGGTAAAGGAACAGATGACTCGATGCATTTCCGTATCGATGATGATATATGTAATAACTCGGGCATCTATTTCAAATGCATATCCCATTTTTGCGCAGCAGGGTTATGAAAATCCGCGAGAAGCAACTGGGCGTATTGTATGCGCCAATTGCCACCTGGCTAGCAAGCCCGTGGATATTGAGGTTCCACAAGCTGTGCTTCCTGATACTGTATTTGAGGCAGTTGTTAGAATCCCCTACGATATGCAACTGAAACAGGTTCTTGCTAATGGTAAAAAGGGAGGTTTGAATGTAGGGGCTGTTCTCATTTTACCCGAAGGATTTGAATTAGCTCCCCCTGATCGTATTTCTCCCGAGATGAAAGAAAGGATGGGTAATCTGTCTTTTCAGAGTTATCGTCCTAATAAAAAAAATATTCTTGTGGTAGGCCCTGTTCCTGGTCAGAAATATAGTGAAATCGTCTTTCCCATCCTTTCTCCAGATCCCGCTACTAAGAAAGAGGTTCACTTCTTAAAATATCCTATATATGTAGGTGGGAACAGGGGAAGGGGTCAGATTTATCCCGATGGAAGCAAGAGTAACAATACAGTCTATAATGCTTCAGCAGCAGGTATAGTAAGTAAAATAGTACGTAAAGAAAAAGGTGGATATGAAATAACCATAGCTGATGCATCGAATGGACAGCAAACGGTTGATATTATACCTCGAGGACCAGAACTTCTTGTTTCTGAAGGTGAATACATCAAGCTTGATCAGCCATTAACAAGTAATCCCAATGTAGGTGGTTTTGGTCAAGGCGATGCGGAAATAGTACTTCAAGATCCATTGCGTATCCAAGGCCTTTTGTTCTTCTTAGTATCCGTTATTCTGGCGCAAATCTTTTTGGTTCTTAAAAAGAAACAGTTTGAGAAGGTTCAATTAGCCGAAATGAATTTCTAGATCCACGGATTCCTCAACATCGAGCTGGCGAAAAAAGCTGAATTTTTGTTGATCGCAATTATATTATTTATTTATGTACGGCCAAAAAATCACGGAAAACCCCCTTTTTTTGCTTGCTTTTGATTATACTATTTCGACGGGGATGACTTGTATCCCAGATTAGAAATACTATAGCAATAGAATTGCGTGCAAAAGAAGACGATTGGATCAAATTTAAGTGTGATTGATTATGCCAGGTTTCTTCTTGCCACATGGTAAATGCCGTGTAATGCCTCATTTTAGATTCTATATCTAATAAACGCATAAGTGGGAAGCAGGGGTAAAAGGCAGGATAAATGAAGAAAGAAGGAAGGCTCTAGGAAAGATTACTCGTCTCTCGAATCTTCTTTCTACAAAAAAGAAAAGGAATTTTCCGCTCTTTCGTTGCGTCGAAATAAGTAATGGTTCTGGGTCTCATTCGTCAAATCAATAAATATTAATTACGGGTTTATCGGAACCCCTTTGGATTCATAAGAAAGAAGAGAAGTATGTGGGATAGACAAAAAAAGGGGGGGGGGGCAAGAGAAACTCCATTGAGCAAATGGAATTTCTTCAATGAACTTATAAAAAGAAAAAAGACTCGCTCAAAAATATTTTTCATGTTCTGATTCCGGGTCAAAAAGTGGAAATCTTGGGTTTTCGGGCATATCAAAATCCTTATTAATTTGATTATCTTATTATACCTTATTATCTCATCACTCACATCAAAGTTACAGTTCAAACTTTCTTTATTTTTCTATAGTTTCCTAGTTTCCAATTAAATTTAGTATCGGAATGATTTGTAGGGTGTTTCATCTGTAGAAATCTATATTATGTCATTCAAAAAAGCGATCCTTCTTTCTTTATTCTTACTTCGGAAAAGTCCACACCACACTATATCTATAGATACTATGAATCAATCAGCGAATTCGACGTTTCAAAAACATCATCAAAAATAAAGGAATGTAGTAATTTGAAACATCGGGGCCAATCAAATGATCCATTTTTTCATTTAGAAAAATCTAATACTAATAATTATGTATATGTATTATGATTGTGTTGACTGGATGAATTTCCACCTCTTATGGAATGGGTCAAGGTCTCGGTCGAAGAGTAAGAACTCAACAGGACCCGACCCCTCCTTATATGGATTTGAGGTCCTGTTGAGTTCTTACTCTTTCATGTCTACAGTCCGGTTCATCCGATTATTACAGGGATGATCCCAATCCGGAATATGAGCCGTAGAAGAAAACGCCCACTAAACCGATCACAGGAATACCAGTTACAGTACCTATCA